GATAATTCTTCATAGGAATATTCTTGAGTATGTTAAAAAAGTTTTCTTTATTTCTGGTGGAATTTTCCTGCTTCTTATTTCTTTCTAATGATGTTCTATAAATACAGGATTTCTTCTTAGTTTCAGAATGAATATATTTAGATGATAAAAGATCATATCTATAGTTTTTTTCAAAATTATCCTCTTTATTTGATAATAAATAGACTTTCAAATTTTGTTTTTTTTTGTAATCAAAAAAAGGGTCTTTTTCATAGGAATACCATTTCTTTAAATCATTATTTTGAGAGGTATTTATCCCATTTCGCCATTTTTGGGGGACTAATCTAGACCATGTAATCTGAGATAAATCGTATTGATAATGACCTCTTAACCAGTTTTTCCATGGATTCATTCCATAATTTGGAAGTTTCTTATGTCTTATTTCGGAATCAAATATTCCTTGTCTTCCAAAAAAATCCTTTATTTCATTCTTAAGAAAAAAAGATGGTCCATTATATTGAAGAATAGATCTTACCTTATTGAAGTTAATTGCTTGGGTTTGTGATAATTTAAAAAATACATATTTTTGTGACAAGTAAGATAAATCAAAAAAAATATGTGACTTTCGCTTACTATTTCTAAGATTATCAAATATCTTTTTTATAGTCATAGGCGAAATAAAGTCAATTTGATTTTGTTTTGTTTTATTAATCCTTTCTTGATCTTGATTTCTTTTATTATTGTCAATGTATTTCTCAACAATTTTTTTTGTTGATTCCATAAAAAGGTATAGAGTGATTCTGCGCATATTAATGATACATAGAAAGATATCAATGTATATTTTTTCAATGCAAAATTGAATTAATAATTCAATATTTTTTCTTTTTAATAGTTTCCAATTTTTTGGGGGTGATTCTCCATTATTCTTTTTATTTTTTTTCATTATTTCTATTTGATTTCTGATTGTGTTTCTTCTATCAATTCTATGTTTCATTTCTTCTTTTGCCTGTAAATAATTTGTCCAACCTGTAGCTCGATTTTGACTAAGTGATTCATGAATTATCTTATTACTGATTATAGAATCATTTTCTGTTTGAGTTTGACTTGATTCATATATTTCTCTCGGTATAAATAATGGAATTTTTGTTCCTTTTAAAAGTTCTTTTATTATTTGTTTTACAAATAAAACAGCTTTTGTTTGTTTCTTTGTTATTTTTTTAAAAACTCTTCGAACTCTAAAATTGAATTTTCTGATTTCGACTTTATAGTCTATATCTTTAAAAATAGGTTCAAAAAAGGAAGGTGTTTTTCGAGGAGGCCCAAAAGGATATTCTGTTTCCATTCCCAAAACTGTTAAAAAACAAGAATCAAAATCATCCTCTTGCTTTCGATCGCTATCAGAGAGTCGTAGTTTAGATCTGTGCCAAGGTTTCAAATGAAAAGGATATAGGATTTTGATCTGAAAACCTTCTCTTAACCAATTTTTAGGAAATTCCGTTTTGGAGAATTGAAGACCATTATAGCTGCACTTTAGATAAATTTCTCTATTCCAATCTTGGAAATCCTCATACCATTCCGGAGATTGCCGTAATAAAATACGGCCAATATTCTTAACTATTATGAATAAGGGTAATTTAATATATCTTCTAAAAATTGATTGAGCTAGTAACAGAACACTTCTTGTTTTTTGTGCATATGGAATGTTATCCCAGAATTCCATTGCGTCTTCCTGGTTATTTTTTTTTATTTGGAATTGTTGATCTAAAATTTCGAATTCTGACTTTTTACCCAACCAATCTCTAATATTAAAAAAAAGTTTCATTAGGTTGGATATAGGAAAAGGAAAATCCTCCATTTTTTCCAAAAAAAGGGGGGAATGGGGATTTCCTTGAGAGGGTCCCCAAATAACCATTTTACGCCTTTGAACGCGCATAGATCCTTTTATTACGGCTCGACGAAAATCCGGTTCTTCTAAATAACTTATAAAACCCGAATCTCTATTAAATTTTGTATAAAGATTATAATTCTTGAAATGAGACTTCTTAAAACTTCGTCTGGAACGAGTTAAAAAAGCTATACGTTTAAATCTTCTTGTTCGAAGCTGGTGATCCAGCCCTTGCATTACGCCTTGTTCTTTTCGTCGTTTTTTAAAATGTTGTTCCAACTCATTGATTAATTTGTATGACCATCGAGGGGGTTTTTTACCTATTTTGTTTATTCCAATAGATTTTTTTTCACGCTTAGGGTTAGTTAGAATTGCGTTCAATGAAAACTTTAACCTATTATTTGAATCTATTTTTACTTGTTTTTTTTCTGATCTTTCGATTTTCTGTTCATATTCTGGAGAATTAGAATAGGGAAGAAGGATATCATGAATTTGATTTAGTTCAGATGTTTCTGTGCAATTTTCTATCGAAGTTTCGTTTATGATTGAAGAAGAAAATAATTTCTTCATTCTTCCACGATACATCCCATTTAAAAAGGGATCATACATTTTAACTAGGCAATTTTTGTTTTTAGG